CCAAAGTCATTGTTTACTAGCTATTTGGCTTCAATCTCTCTTTTTACATTCAAAAAAAGTTGAAGATCTAGTTACGATTAGAAATAAACCTTTGGATCTTCATCCATGGAGCCTTTTTGAAGGGTTGATCTAACTAAAAAAAATTATGTTTCGCGATTTCATAATCTCATTTTTCAATTTCTAATTGACTTTTTGGATTGGATATAAATCACGAGAATCCATCTTCTTCTCCAAATGGCGCATTGAGAGGTAAGGGATTAAACCTTTTCTAAGAAATAAAGTTTTTGATCGGAATCTCGGTTAAACTTAAAGGATCCCTTAACTATTTCAGCTATTAATAGAACGAATCACACTTTTACCACTAAACTATACCCGCTATAATATATATAATGTATATAAATACATCATTTGTCGAATAGGGGGAGGGGGGTTGGTTGTATTTTCTCTTCCTTTTCGGAGCGATTCCTCCTTACTTCATTTATTCTCATACACTCCCCAGATCTTATGAATTGAGTTAATTTCATTAGATCTAATGAAAATAGTATTCGCTTTGTTTGTGGATTTCATTTCAAACAAACGAAGTTTTTCCGTGAGGAAAAGGGGGGATTCTCGTCGGAATGGAAATCTGATATAGATTTTTCTTTTGAATAAAAAAATGGATAAAAGAAAAAGAAGTAAGAAAAAGAACCTTTATCATACATAAAGATTATACTAATCATAGAAATGAAATGAAAATGACAAGAAGCAAAACAAAGAATGGCCCGGCTAGGTACTAGCCAGGCTGGGGGAGTAAAAAACTCTTTCGTAGTAAATCAAAGAGGTACTTTTTTTTCTATTGGAAATTTTTGTTCTGAATCATTATTCAAACGGAATTGCTAATAAAATGGGTATATAATTGCAATTGCTTATGAAATTTCTATCTTTCTAAATAGATAGAAAAATTCTTTATTTAGAATAAAAAAGAGAATAAATAAAGAAAGAAAAAGACTTTTATCTATTTTTCATTCATAATTGACATGTGAATTATCTAATTTTTGAATTAGGAATTGGGAGAGATGGCTGAGTGGACTAAAGCGGCAGATTGCTAATCTGTTGTACGAGTTATTCGTACCGAGGGTTCGAATCCCTCTCTCTCCGTTTCTTCGGATCCTTTTTAGTTTCTATCGGGAATTCGTTGGAATTCGAAAAAATCGAGAGTCTCGGCTTTATTTCTCATAGTTAGTTCCATTTTCATAGTTAAATGGATGAAATGTAAAAAAAATCATTAAAAAATAAAGAATAAAGAAAATAAAAAAAAAAAAAAAACAAGAAGAAAGGGGGGTTTTTTAGTCCTCGCGCCCAGGATTACGTCCTGGATCATTAGATAGGAATCCGAAGATGAAGAGAGAAACAAAGAATATCACTACTGTGTAAACGAAGAGTTTGAGAGTAAGCATTACACAATCTCCAAATTATATTGTGGAAAATAAGGGAATAGATTCTCTATTTTTGTACCAAATATCTTGCACCAAGAAAAGGATTTTAAGAAATTTCTCTGTCCTAAAATTCGACTTCTATCCTTGGTTATCAAAAGGATCTCCCCAATTTAGTATTTTGTTTGAGGCAACCTTATTTATAATAGCTCGTAAGATCAGAATGAAGAAGACATTAGCTGATCCAGACCCCGCGCGCGGATCTCCATATTCATAATCCAATCCATAGAGAATTTCCATGTATGAATCGAAGGTTCATAATGTATGATTTACCCGATATTAGCAATTGTTTTTCCCCATTTTGTTAGAACACATATTTTTTGTTCGAATCTATCGTGGTGAATATTTTAGTATTCCAATTCAAAATCTCATCGAAAACTTACAGCAGCTTGCCAAACAAGGGCTAAGAGAAAAAAGAACACAGGTATGACTGGCATAACATCCACGATTGGATTGAAAAGGGCATAAGCTTCCGGCAATTTAGCGAAGAAAAAGCTACTCGAATGAAGGGCAGAACTAAGACAGATCAAACTAAAGATATTAAGCATAACAAACATTTCGTTCTTGGATTGGATTAGAGATAATTTCATTTTTTATTGAGTTATTGATATGGGGGAAAAGAAAAAAATCCTTCTTTTTTCTTTTCCCTCCCCCAACCAAAACCCTTCAATTGTAAAATGAAAATAAAGATGGAATTCTATTTTCATACAATATTTTAATGGAATTCTATGCAATGATCAATGAATTTATTTTAATTCTACGTTTCCACGTATCGAATCTTAGCAACAACCAATTCGGTAGATATTTGGGTTGGAATTGACGAACAGACAATAACAATATTATTGTCTATTATTGTCTAATCGACATATAAATGGGGCGTGGCCAAGCGGTAAGGCACCGGGTTTTGGTCCCGTTACTCGGAGGTTCGAATCCTTCCGTCCCAGAGCTGTTCCCTCAGAACAGAAGAAACTTAAAGAACATCCTTTTCTGCGTATCTATCAGTGGTGGATACAATGTCATTTTCTTTTTCCTTTGGGTTTTTAATGATTGTTATATATATATTTATAATCCTCTTCGACGTTGTTTCTTACAAGGGTAGAAATCAAAATGCCGCGTGGATGGAAGCAAAAATCTTTTTTTGTTGGGATGTGGACATAAATTAAATAAAGAAAAGATTTTTTTGAAAAGGAGGGTAGACTATTCATTGTATGCCCGCTCCTTTCACCCGGGTTCTATTCATATTGAGTGAGGTTAGTTAGTTAAAAAATGGGTTGTTCCGTATTTTTAAAGAAAAAATGATTCCCTCACCACATGCTTTAGTTTTGTGGCAAAATGGGAAAGAGAGGGATTTTCTATCGTTTTGGAAAGTCAATCATTTTTTTTTCCACTCGAGTTTGATGGAATTTGTCATTTATGGAAATGTGGTTTATCAACTTGAAAAACCAAATTTCAACTTGAATTTTGGTTTTTTTTTGTTTTTCAGTTTCAAGTAAAGCAAAAGAAAAGCTTTAGAAAATGAGCCATTAATGCACTATATTCATTATTTAATACACTATAAACATTGTTTATATGTATTCCTGTTCTTGTATTTCAGTAACGTGGCAATTTCGATTTCGGCGAAAAAGGCCCGTGATTTTCCAAACGTAAATAATGACAATGTCATTAGTATACTCTATTGACAAGTGCTCCTTATATCTGATGTATATATGGAAAGATCATACTCCTACAATTCTGATTTTATCAGACTTGTATTTTTTTCATTTCAATAATTACTAATTTATTTTAATTGAATTTTTAATTCAATTAAAGAATAACGACCCTAATCTTATATTTCACCAATTCTTTTATATTTATCCTTATAAAAATAAAAAACAAACAAATAAGTTCGATTTTCTCCATCTATTTTTCTTTTTTGTGATTAGGTGTAAATAAGCGTTAAGCAACCCCATTTTTATGTCTTTTAACAAAGATTTCATTCCATCTTTTATCATTCAAATAAATGGAATGAAATCTTTGTTAAAGCTTCTCTATATGAATACTTATACTTCTATATCGAAAAAGTATATCGAAAAAGAAATTATGGAGCACCGATTAAATAAATCCAATGACTATTCATGATTTGATTCTATATTGAATCAATTCCACACTGGTTCTAGAATTTCAAATTAGGGGAATGTTATGGTAAAACTTCGTTTGAAACGATGTGGTAGAAAGCAACGTGCGACTTGAAGGACATCATTGGCAGTGGATGCAAGAATCCGCCACTTTCTATATCCTCGAAGATGCTCTTGGCTCGACATAGTTTAGTTTGTTCTAACGATCCCTAATGAGAATTTTAGGGTACATGATGGAGCTCGAGTCCAAATGATTTTTTTAGCAGGAGAGGGGGTCTAGGGTTAGTACCAATCAATAAATTGAACAAACTTCGTAAACATATCTTCGATATAGGATCAAAGGGGTCAATTTCGAATAAGTTTCAAATAAAAAAGGTGAAATCGATCGAAATTAATAAAACTATTTCGATTATAAGTGTATTGCAGAGGAATCAATCATTCCTATGATTCTTCAATAAAAAGAAACAATAAAGGGTATGTTGCTGCTTTTTTGAGAGATTAAGAACCACCGAAGTAATGTCTAAACCCAAGGATCAATGTAAAGATAACAGATATTGAAACAAGGAAACACTCTTTTGCAATTGCCTTACCAGCTGGATTGAGCCAAATATTCAAAAAAGTGAGGAAGTGGATCCTAGGTAAAACAAACAAAAGATGCTAGAGACGACTCAATAAATGTATAAGCCCTTGAGCTCCTTGAGAATTAACTAATTTGAGTTATGAGTATGAATGATATTTTTTTTAAGAAGGAAGAACAAAAAACGACTTCAATTCTAGTCTAATTGATTATTTCATAAATGCATTTACCGCATATATGCATAAGTTCTCATCATTCTTTCTCGAGCCGTACGAGGAAAAAGCCTCTTATACGTTTCCNGGTTAATCCACATCTATCCCAATGGGCCGTCTATCGAATCGTTGCAATTGATGTTCGATCACGAAGAGAGGGAAGGGATCTTCAGAAAGTGGGTTTTTATGATCCGATCAAGAATCAAACATATTTAAATGTTCCTGCTGTTCTATACTTCCTCGGAAAGGGTGCTCAACCTACAGGAACTGTTCATGATATTTCAAAGAAGGCGGAGATATTTAAAGAACTTCGAGTTAATCAAACAATTCGAGTTAATCAAACAAAAGGGGGGCTCCATATCTAATTTTGGGGAATTGTTTCTCCACTCCTCTACCCCCTTATGGGCTTGTTCGATTCATACTTAATCCTATATAAATTCTAAGATCGTATGTATATTTTATAATTTTAAAAATCTTATTGTATTGATATGAGACGGTAAAGGTGATCAAGTGAATAGATGAAATAACTGGATCTATGAGGTGTAGGTATTACCATGAAGGGGTTTTTACTATTGGATTTCATTTTAACAGGTAAAGAGTCAATCTTACTTATTGTACTTACCTATATTGGAAAAATTCTAGATTTATCCTTCTTTTCCTTAATTTATTCCCCTATCCGTACTTCGTTTCTTATCTATGTAGTGCCAATCCAACAAAAATGGAATTCTTTGAAATTCGTTTTTTTCATTAATTGAATAGTTTTATTCATTATTATATTATCCTTATTCATTTTCTTTTTATTTATTATTTTTTTTTTTCAACATTCAATTCATATTGACAATGGTGTATCGATCAAATATAATTTGATCGTGGAGAAATCGATCGATTTCTCCACGATCAAACACTTCGTTTATTCACTTCACACTTCACTTCACGAAAATGGTGGATTCACAAAACTCACTAGAACAAAAGAAGTCTCTTTTTCGTTTTTAGTTGAATGGAAAAAATTCATGAAAAATTGGATAGGGTCCCGCCCATTTATATACTTTTTTATATTTTATTTTTTTATATTTTATTTTTTTATTTTTTATTTTATAGTGTTAGTAGAGTACCTTTTTCTATGGATCCCTGCACTACAATCCGTTTTTTAGTCCGATCTGTTCGTTTTTGTTTCTTTTTTATTTTCCTGATAGATTCTTAAATGATTTCTTTAGATTTTTCACTATTTGCTAGTTTTAGTTTTGGTAGGTAGGTCGGGGATTTCCTTATCATATATTTTAAAAATATATATAAAATATATTATTATATTACGATCGTATTTATACATCCTATTTACTTAACATATACATATATGGGTTGCTAACTCAACGGTAGAGTACTCGGCTTTTAAGTGCGACTATGATCTTTTACACATTTGGATGAAGCAACGTATTTGTACATACTATTAGTAAAGTTTGTAAGACCACGACTGATCCTGAAGGGGATGAATGGAAAAAACAGCATGTCGTTTCAATGGAGAATTCTAAGAATACCCCATTCTTAATCCTCACTAGACCGGATCATTACAAAATCTTGTTTTGATTCTTGGAAGGGGATCAAATCAATTCATCATTGGGTTGAGTCAATAAATGGATAGAGCTCTAAAGCTCCAATTATAGGGAAACCCGAAGTAACGAGCTTTTTCTCTTAATTCGAATAATTGCCCGGTCTAATTAGAGGTTAAAAATATATTAGTGTCTGATGCGGAAAAGGGGGGGTTCTCCTGCGAGTGAATCATCGATTCCCTTTTTTTGAATCCTAATTATTCAATATTCTCTCATTTTTTAGATTCTTATGGGAAAAGCAATGTGTAGAAGAAACGGTATACTGAGAAAAAAATAAATTCCAAAATCAAAAGAGCGATAGGATTGCAAAAATAAAGGATTTCTAACCACTTCCTGTAAGTGGAACGAAAGGTGGGATAGAAGAAAAGGGAAGATCCGTGGATTGGCTACTTATCTTCGAGGTATTCCTTTCTTATTGGATACCCCGTTTTGACCGTATCGCACTATGTATCATTTGTTAATCTAAGAAACCTTCCACACTTTTTGGTCATTTCAAATGGAAAAATTAAAAGGATATTTAGAAACATTTAGATCTGAGCAAAAGCACTTCCTGTATCCACTTCTTTTTCAGGAATATATCTACGCACTCGGCCATGATCATGGTTTAAATAGACCGATTCCTTACGAATCCATAGAAAATTTAGGTTATGGCGATAAATCTAGTTCACTAATTGTGAAACGTTTAATTATTCGAATGCATAAACAGAATCATTTTCTTATTTCTTGTAATGAAAATGATTTTCAACAAAATAAATTGTTGGGGCGAAAAAACAATTTGCATTCGAAAATTATATCGGAGGCTTTTTCAATTATTGTGGAAATTCCATTCTCCTTCCAATTAGTGTCTTGCCTAGAAAAAAAAAGAGAAATAGCAAAATCTCATAATTTACGATCTATCCACTCAATATTTTCCTTTTTTGAGGACAATATATTCTATTTATATCATATATCGGATGTATTAATACCCTACCCTATCCATCCAGAAATTTTAGTTCAAACCCTTCGTTACTGGATACAGGACGTCCCCTCTTTGCATTTATTGCGAATCTTTTTATACGAGTATTGTCATTCGGGCAGTCTCATTAGCAAAAAAAAATGCTTTTCTTTTTCAAAAAAAGAAAATGAAAGATTATCCTTATTCATATATAATTCTCATGTATATGAATGGGAATCCGTATTCCTTTTTATCCGTAAAAAATCTTCTCATTTACGATCAATATCCTGGGAAGCCCTTCTTGAACGAGTCCATTTCTATGGGAAAATAGAACATCTTGTAGTAGTGCTTTGTAATGATTTTCAGAAGGCTTTGCAGTTGTTCAAAGATTCTTTCATGCATTATGTTAGATATCGGGGAAAATCCCTTTTGATTTCAAAGGGAACTGATCTTTTGATGAAAAAATGGAAATCTCACTTTATCTATTTATGGCAATGTAATTTTCACTTGTGGTCTCAACCGCACAGGATCCATATAAACCAATTAGATAATCGTTCCTTCCATTTTTTGGGCTATGTTTCAAGTGT